TAAAAGAGTAATTGAACAAACATTGAATAAGACAGTACCTGAGGATTCACAAGTGGCTGAATATTTATTCCATAAGGGCTTATTCGATCCAATCGTACCACGTAATCCTTTAAAGGGCGTTCTGGGTGAGTTATTTCGACTACATGCTTTCTTTCCTTTGAATCAAAATTAGATCAAGTAGAGCCTTAGAGTCTTAATTTAATAAGAGTATTAATTTATTAAAACTTAATAAAATTTTTTATGTGTGGCGATCAAGTAGTTATTTAATTTATAGGAATCAAAGTAAAAATACGAAGAATGGATTTTTTCTTTGGTAACATAAGATTTAATTGTAGAAAGAATCATCCAGATCATCTTTTTATCGATATTCCTGGTTACTAACCAGGAAATCCCTATTAAACAAAATAAAAGAGTTAATTCTTTCTTCCGTGAAATTGGTTAACAGGGTCTTGCATCTTTCTATATCTCCCCAAAATAACCCCCAACCCCCACTAAAAATCCTTTTTGTTGGGTCGTATTATTATAATGAATTCTTTGAGAATTTGTAATAAATCCTTTCTTTAGTAAATTTTATAAAATTATTAAATTTATAAGACAAGAACAAGATAATAACTAATAATACGAATAATATAAAGGGTGGATTATCATACATATATTTCATGTAGAAACATGTAGAAAGATTTATAGGTCCATTTATTTACATATTTATTGGATTTTATTAATTAATATATATTTATTAAAACATATACTTATATACTCCCTATTAAGTATATATACTCACTTAGGTATACTTAGTATAATATAACAATTATATATGAATTATAATATATCTTTATAACAATATAAGGATAAGGTTAAAATATTAATCTAAAACAATAAATATAACAATAAATAACAGGTACAAATATTAAATCGAGGTACCCATTCTATGATAACTCTCAACAGCTTCCCCTCAATTTTTGTGCCTTTAGTGGGCTTAGTATTTCCGGCAATTGCAATGGCTTCTTTATCTCTTTATGTTCAAAAAAACAAGATTTTTTAGATACAATAAGGACGAATCTTTTTTTTTTCAAGACTTACTTGGATCATAACACGGATATCCATTTAGTAGAATATGGTATAACATGTGGCTTCCTTCGGGCGTAAGCTCTTATGTATGTATAAACATGATATTATGGGTAAATGAATTATAACTATTTTCAAATAGATCGGGATCGGGGAGAATTTCTGAAATGTAAAGTCAATATATCTATATGTATTCGGAAATCATGTGAAAGGGATGTTACTATTTTAGTTTGGATCTAAGAAATTCGATGAATTACCCCTAAACGTTCACATCATAATAGTGCTGGTTGATGAGAGTTACTTCGGAAACAAAAAAAGTAAAATAAAATTTATTTTTGTTATTCTCCCAATTCCAATAAAATGCAACTAGGTCTAGTTATAGTATGAGTTGGCGATCAGAACGTATATGGATAGAACTTATAGCGGGGTCTCGAAAAACGAGTAATTTCTGCTGGGCCTTTATTATTTTTTTAGGTTCATTAGGGTTTTTATTGGTTGGAACGTCCAGTTATTTTGGTAGGAATTTTATATCTTTATTTCCTTCTCAGCAAATAATTTTTTTTCCACAAGGGATCGTGATGTCTTTCTATGGGATCGCAGGTCTTTTTATTAGCTCTTATTTGTGGTGCACAATTTCGTGGAATGTAGGTAGTGGTTATGATCGATTCGATATAAAAGAGGGCGTAGTGTGTATTTTTCGTTGGGGATTTCCTGGAAAAAATCGTCGAATATTCCTCCGATTCCTTATGAAAGACATTCAGTCCATCAGAATAGAAATTAAAGAAGGTATTTATGCTCGTCGTGTCCTTTATATGGAAATCAAAGGCCAGGGGGCCATTCCCTTGACTCGTACTGATGAGAATTTGACTCCACGAGAAATTGAGCAAAAAGCTGCTGAATTGGCCTATTTCTTGCGTGTACCAATTGAAGTATTTTGAAAAAAGGAACTGAAGAATGAATACTTTGCAAGAGAGAAAAAACTCAAGAATCCTCGTTTTTTTATATAGCATAACTTAACTGAAGTTTCTTCAGAACGCTTATTCGAGCCAAAGCAAACGTTACGAAATAATTCTAAAATAAAATAGTTTGTGTCCACAATTTTTTTTATGCGTATGTAAACCCACTTAACTCAATTCAGTAACAAATCTAAATACTAGATTCATCATATATTAAAACAAAACATTTCATAATAAATCATAATATAATAAAGTAAAGAATTTTTTTTTTAGAAATATTTGATATTTTGATAGAACGGGAGTTCTTTCGTCTCGCAATCCGACTACTATTAATTTGAAGTGGGCTTTTTCTTATTCTATTTCTGTATTCTTTCTAAATTCAAGGACTAACCACTGTACTGAATCACAAAAAAAAAATCGGAAATAGATTCATGGGCTCGATAACTTGTAATAGAACTTATGCTTGATAGAAATATTAGTATCGTATAGAGTCGACGAACGAGGTGCGTTCAGTAAAAATTAAAAAATTCACAGACGAAAAAATGGCAAAAAAGAAAGTATTAATTTCCCTTCTATATCTTGCATCTATAGTATTTTTGCCTTGGTGGATCTCTCTCTCATTTAATAAAAGTCTGGAATCTTGGGTTACTAATTGGTGGAATACTAGGCAATCCGAAATCTTTTTGAATGATATTCAAGAAAAGACTATTTTAAAAAAATTCATAGACTTAGAGGAACTCCTACATTTGGACGAAATGTTAAAGGAATACCCGGAAGCACATTTACAAAAGCCTCGCATAGAAATCTACAAAGAAACGATCCAATTGATCAAGATGCACAATGAGGATCGCACGCATACGATTTTACACTTCTCGACAAATATAATCTGTTTCGTTATTCTAAGTGGTTATTCTATTATAGGTAATGAAGAACTTGTTATTCTTAACTCTTGGGTTCAAGAATTCCTATATAACTTAAGCGACACAATAAAAGCTTTTTCTATTCTTTTATTAACTGATTTATGTATAGGATTCCATTCGCCCCACGGTTGGGAACTAATGATTGGCTCTGTCTACAAAGATTTTGGATTTGCTCATAATGATCAAATTATATCCGGTCTTGTTTCTACTTTTCCAGTCATTTTAGATACAATTTTTAAATATTGGATCTTTCGTTATTTAAATCGTGTATCTCCTTCACTTGTAGTGATTTATCATTCAATGAATGACTGAAAAATGATCGAACGATCCAATTATAATATTTGTTACTTTGTGGATAAGCAAAACATTCAAAATTGTACTTATTCTTTATACCCATCCAAGGGATTCCTCCAATATTCCAGTAAAATTATTTATATTTAAGTAAATAGCAAAATTATAGATAGGGAACTATACTAGCGACCTGCCTAATTTTATTGTATAAATTTTCGGGATCAATGATTGGACCATGCAAACTAAAAATACCTTTTCTTGGATAAAGAAAGAGATTACTCGATACATTTCCGTATCGCTCATGATATATATAATAACCCAGGCACCCCTTTCAAATGCATATCCCATTTTTGCACAGCAGGGTTATGAAAATCCACGAGAAGCGACTGGCCGTATTGTATGTGCCAATTGCCATTTAGCTAATAAACCCGTGGATATCGAGGTTCCACAAGCGGTACTTCCTGATACTGTATTTGAAGCAGTTGTTCGAATTCCTTATGATCTGCAACTGAAACAAGTTCTTGCTAATGGTAAAAAAGGAGCTTTGAATGTAGGGGCTGTTCTTATTTTACCCGAGGGGTTTGAATTAGCCCCTCCCGATCGTATTTTGCCCGAGATTAAAGAAAAGATAGGAAATCTGTCTTTTCAGAGCTATCGCCCCACTAAAAAAAATATTCTTGTGATAGGTCCTGTTCCTGGTCAGAAATATAGTGAAATCACCTTTCCTATTCTTTCCCCGGACCCCGCTACTAAGAAAGACGTTCACTTCTTAAAATATCCCATATACGTAGGCGGTAACAGGGGAAGGGGTCAGATTTATCCCGACGGGAGCAAGAGTAACAATAATGTTTATAATGCTACAGCAGCAGGTATAGTAAGCAAAATCATACGAAAAGAAAAAGGGGGGTACGAAATAACCATAGCGGGTGCATCGGATGGACGTCAAGTGGTTGATATTATCCCTCCAGGACCGGAACTTCTTGTTTCAGAGGGCGAATCCATCCAACTTGATCAACCATTAACGAGTAATCCTAATGTGGGTGGATTTGGTCAGGGGGATGCGGAAATAGTACTTCAAGATCCATTACGTGTCCAAGGTCTTTTGCTATTCTTGGCATCTGTTATTTTGGCACAAATCTTTTTGGTTCTTAAAAAGAAACAGTTTGAGAAGGTTCAATTGTCCGAAATGAATTTCTAGATCCGAGGATTTATCAACATCAAGCTCTAAAAATAAACAAATTTTTGTTGGCAATTATGTTATGTAATTATGTATAATCAAAAAAATTTTGCTTGTTTATATTCTTTCTTCTACCGGATTTCGGGAATTACTTATACCGCATTACTGGTCATAGTATATTGTGAAGAAGACTATTTGATTTTACTTAACTCTTCTTTATTTATTTGTTTTTTCAATCCAAATTCAAACGGTATGATATAGAACGAATCAATAGTTTTATATTTGAATAGAATCAAAACAAAAGATAAATAAGCAGAGAATATAAACCAAAGTATAAATGAGAGGAACAAAGGATTTTAGGGGGGATTGTTCGTCTACTAGTCCTTGACACAAGAAACGGAATTTTCCACAACCCTTTCTTGTGTCGAATTAATAATGATTCTCGATCCCGTTCGTAAAAAATTTCTATTTTTAGTTTAAATTTTTTTATAGGTTTATCATAATCTTTTTTAGATTTATTACGTAAATAGTGGTAGTGGACAAACAAAAATAAATATAGGTAAGTTTATTGAGCAAATAGAACTTCTTCAA